TTCTGCAGCAGCAAATGCTAGTTCCCTTCTTGGTTCTAACGAAGCAAATTTAGTCATTAGTAAAGCTGAAGTCAACGAGGGTACTCCTATGAAGCGACTAAAACTTCGAGCGCGAGGACGTAGTTATCGAATAAAAAAACCGACCTGCCATATAACGATTGTAATGAAAGATATCTCCATAAGTGAATATGAAGAGACATTCTGGTTCAAGACAGAGAAATTTTTAGAAATAGACTCTATGCAACAGTTAAAAAAAAGGAAACGGAAAAATCAGGATAGAACTAGAAAAGATCATGATATGGCTAATAATGGGGGAGCATGGGACAAAAAATAAATCCACTCGGTTTCAGACTTGGTACAACCCAAAGTCATTATTCCCTTTGGTTTGCACAACCAAAAAAGTATTCGGAGAATCTACAAGAAGATGCAAAAATAAGAGATTATATCAAGAATTATGTACAAAAAAAGATGAAAATCTACTCCGTCGTCGAAGGAATTACACGTATAGAGATTCAAAAACGAATCGATGTAATCAAAATTAAAATCTATACAGCATCCGCAAAATTATTTAACGAAAAACGACCGCGAGAAATCGAAGAATTACAGAAAAATTTACAAAAAGAATTTTATTGTGTGAACCGAAAATTTAACCTTGCTATCATAAGAATTGCAAAGCCTTATAGAAATCCTAATATTCTTGCAGAATTTATAGCCGACCAATTAAAAAATAGAGTTTCATTTCGAAAAGCAATGAAAAAAGCGATTGAATTAACTGAACAAGCCAATACAAAAGGAATTCGAGTACAAATTGCAGGACGTATTGACGGAAAAGAAATTGCGCGGGTTGAATGGATCCGAGAAGGTAGAGTTCCCCTACAAACCATTCAAGCTAAAATAGATTATTGTTCCTATCCAGTTCGAACTATTTCTGGGATATTAGGCATTAAAATTTGGATATTTATCGATGGAGAATAAGAAACTTTGACTGGACCTTCCCTTCTAGTTGGTAATGTACTAAAAAACGAGAAAGCCGTTTCTTCTTTTTCTGTTCAATCCAAAAACAAAACTTTTTTTGAATTTGTAATTCTTCGTAATTCTATTGGGTTTAATAAAAATTCAATTGAATGCTTGATATAATTGCTATGCTTAGTGTGTGACTCGTTGGTTTTTTAGGGTTAGTAAAAAAAAGCTCCTTCTAGTATAAACTAATAACTCTAGAAAAATACCCACCTCATCACTTCGCATTATCTGGATCCAAAGAACCAGTCAAGATATGACAGATCAGTCATATCCTTGTAGCAACTGAAACCTTTTTGCCTAAATAAAAACAAAAATCAGATTCTAAGTTGTGAATCGAAATAGAGAAAAGAAAATAAGGGTGTGGATAAATGGAAGGGTGAGAGAAAGAAAGAAAACGACTATTGATGCTATCTAATTCCAATCTGGAATATGTAAGGTCTATGAGCCATCTCATACCAAGGGCAATGTAAGAAAGCATTAATACAGATTCATCCATACTAAAATGAATCCGTCCAGAGAACAAAAAAATCAAGAGCTTCGAGTCAATACAGACTGAGAAGATTGACTCAAGCACAACTTTCATTATGAGCTCCATTGCAGAATTCAGACCTAAGCATTAAGTAAGAAGCGATGAGAACGACGGAACCTGTGGATCTAAAAAATTCTAATGATTCATTGATCTGGATGGCGAAACGGACCCGAGACCTATTCATCTATTCGAAAAAGTTCGAAACTCTGGCTACAACCGAAATCTAAATTGAATTGAAAGAGTCAATATTCGCCCGCGAAAACTTTATTTTCTTGGATTACTCAATTTGGGTCAATTAAAGACGCTAAGACGGTTAAATTCAAGGAGAAAACAAAAGAAAGATTCATTTTAAGATTATCAAAACCAATACAATTCTATATATTTCTATATATATATATTATAGAAATAGTTCTTTTAGGCGTTTCGCTATCTATAGAAAGAAGATACAAATTACTACCAGATTTGAGATCGAGTCGCTGCACTCCATACTTCGATATATTACTTATACTTATAAAATCGCTGTAGATCATCTGAAACACAAGTCTATCTTAATTCAAATTCTATTCTATCTAAATTTCCTTAAAATTCCCTATTTTTGAATCTTTTTATTCGCGAGGAGCCGGATGAGAAGAAACTCTCACGTCCGATTCTGGAGTAGAGATGGAATTCAAACCCACCCATCAACTATAACCCCAAAAGAACCAGATTCCGTAAACAACATAGAGGAAGAATGAAGGGAATATCTTATCGAGGTAATTATATTTGTTTCGGTAAATATGCTCTTCAGGCACTTGAACCCGCTTGGATCACATCTAGACAAATAGAAGCAGGTCGACGGGCAATGACACGAAATGCACGCCGCGGTGGAAAGATATGGGTCCGTATATTTCCAGACAAACCAGTTACAGTCAGAGCCGCAGAAACACGTATGGGTTCGGGTAAAGGATCTCCTGAATATTGGGTAGCTGTTGTTAAACCAGGTCGAATACTTTATGAAATCGGTGGCGTAACAGAAAATATAGCTAGAAGAGCTATTTCAATAGCAGCGTCCAAAATGCCTCTACGAACTCAATTCATTCTTTCGGGATAAAATTTGGAAATGCAAAAGAAAAAGGCAAAAGCAAAAAAAAATAGGTTTTGGGGATACAAACGAATCGCAGGTGCAGGTTTTGTTTTTTGGCCAAACAATATTTCTTTTTTTCTTCGCCCTTTACTTTGCCTAAAAATAAAAAAAAAAATTATAAAAAAAATGATATGATTCAACCTCAGACCTATTTGAATGTAGCGGATAACAGCGGGGCTCGCGAATTGATGTGTATTCGAATCATAGGAGCTAGCAATCGTCGATATGCTCATATTGGTGACGTTATTGTTGCTGTGATCAAAGAAGCAATTCCACAAATGTCGCTAGAAAGATCAGAAGTGGTCAGAGCTGTAATTGTACGTACTTGTAAAGAACTCAAACGCGACGACGGTATGATAATACGATATGATGACAATGCTGCAGTTGTCATTGATCAAGAAGGCAATCCAAAAGGCACTCGAGTTTTTGGTGCGATTGCAGAGGAATTGAGACAGTTCAATTTTACTAAAATAGTTTCATTAGCTCCCGAAGTATTATAAAATGAGACCCTAATCTAGTTCCATCATAATATCATTCCAGAAAAAATAGAGTTATGTTTAGAGTAGTTATTTGAACGAAATCAATTAAAATTTAGTTAGTAGATTGCGTCTCACGCATATACCTTGAAAAATGCATAGTCATAACCAAAGAAAAAAATAAGAAAAACATGTTGATTATATCAAAATTGGGAGGGACCAATACTTTCATTCATTATGGCTAAGGATACTATTGCTGACATACTAACCTCTATACGAAATGCGGAGATGAATACAAAAAGAGTGGTTCGAATACCATTTACGAATCTCAGCGAAAGTCTTGTTAAAATACTTTTACGCGAAGGTTTTCTCGAAAACGTAAGAAAACATCAAGAAAACAACAAATCTTTTTTGGTTTTAACCTTACGCTATAGAAGGAATCGGAACGGGCCTTATAGAAATCGAAAAGTTTTAAATTTAAAACGCATCAGTCGACCCGGTCTACGAATCTATTGTAACTATCAACGAATTCCTAGAATTTTAGGCGGGATGGGGATTGTAATTCTTTCTACTTCGCGAGGTCTAATGACAGACCGAGAGGCTCGATTAGAAAGAATAGGCGGAGAATGTTTGTGTTATATATGGTAATCCTTCTAATATCCAAATGAAATTCGCAACTTTCTATTTGTGACAAAGAAAGGGGACAGGTTGTCTAATATCGTATCTCATCTACGACCTCATCTTTGAAAACAACATCTATGGTTTTAGATCGCCCAGAATTAAAGAAGTTGATCCGGAATAAAAGAGGTTTTCGTGCAACTGAAAACCAGAAATCAATTCCGGAAAGTTTAATTAAAGAATCCGTTCCCAACGACATCTTTGGGGTTCATTTAGATAATAATGAGCTAGTTCTCGGTTATATTTCGGGAAAGCTACCACTTAGTTTTATTATAATACAACGAGTCTTCAATTAGCCGAATTTTTGACTTTGCGAAAAATAAGAATCAAAAATTTCGGTATTTTTGTAACTGGAACATTTTCAACATTCATTCAATACGATTCGAGATGAAAAATTTCAAGAAACTTATTTTCTTCCAAGAAGTAGATTCAGAATTAAAGTGAAAAGTCGGCAAATATGAAAATAAGAGCCTCTGTTCGTAAAATTTGTGAAAAATGTCGATTAATACGCCGTCAGGGCCGAATTCGAGTAATTTGTTCCAACCCAAAGCATAAACAAAGACAAGGATAATCAAACTCGGGAAAGGCCCGATATTCAAAAATGGATAGATCCATAGATCTCTGACTAATATTTATGAGATGATAAAATATGGCAAAAGCGAGACTGAAATTGGTTTCACGTAGGACTCGACGTCTTGGTTCACGTAAGAGTACGCGTAGAATACCAAAAGGGCTTATTCATGTTCAAGCAGGTTTTACTAATATCATTGTGACTGTTACAGATGTACGGGGTCAAGTGGTTTCTTCGTCTTCTGCCGGTAATTGTGGTTTCCGGGGTACACGAAAAGGGTCGCCATTTGCTGCTCAAACCACAGCAGTAACCGCTATTCGAACAGTAGTGATGCAACGCGCAGCAGTCTTGATAAAAGGTCCCGGTCTCGGGAGAGACGCAGCATTACGAGCTATTCGCAAAAGTGGTATACGATTAACTATGGTACGGGATGTAACTCCTTTGCCACATAATGGCTGTAGACCTCCGAAAAAAAGACGTGTGTAAAAATCAAAATTGAAGAGATTTCAACAGCAAGAAAAACAAGAGAAATAAATGATTAAATGATCTGATCAAATAATATTAGTATGGTTCGAGAGCAAGTAAGAATAGATACGCGGACAC